ATTCAATCATAGAATCGATTCCGATCCAGTTTAAAAACGTAAGCCCTATATATGTTATTAGAAAAGCGCTAACGCCCTATCTATAGTAAGGGGCCCTCTCTTGCTCGTTAGCGCTGTTTTTTGATTGCAGCTGGGGCGCCCTTTTCTTTCTCAAAGTAAACTTTCTCGCTTGTTAGTCAAGTTTTGAAGCCCCTACTGAATTTTTGGGATATTTGAAGAAGCGCAGGTTTGGAACCCTATACCTATACAAGAGTCTGGTCTCGATCTCGCTTGGTGGTACCCCTCTCAATGATTGTTGACTCAACATTGATTTCGTGCTTGAGCTCAAAACCATCGACCCTCCATCCATCGAGTCAAGTAATTCGCTATCGGAAATTTTTCCGCCGCCTATCTCATGCCATGCTTCTTCTTTCTCCGAATCGGTTCCTAGTGTCAGTCAATCAAGATTCGCCATCAAGAGAGGGAAGAGCCTTTACTTTAGGTTAAGCCGGTCTCATCATTCACGCAATTCCCCCGTCCATCGATTGATCGCGCGAGTACGCATCCAGTCAGCGCATAGCGAATGAAAAAAGCGTTTATCCTGGATTCTCTTCCTCAATCAAAATGTCTATCAATTGATCCCTATTCCTATTCATTCGGTCAAAGTCTCCGCGGCCTTTTCACGCCCCTCTACTAAGAGATGCACCATGTTGATAGGAATCGGCAAAGACCTTCTTGTACACGTCTTCGAGGGCAGCATTCATGGCAATCATCACTAGTTTCTCCCGAGGGCATGGTATGGCTTTCTTTTTGGTGTTCTTTAATAGATGTCGAGTGCCGCTTTTCCCCGTCCGAGAATCTCCATCTGCTTTAAGTGGGCGCGAGCTAGAATCCTTATGTCAGGTTGGTTGTTTAAAAGACTGTCTCTTTACCCTTTGCATCTTCATATTTTCGAAAGCCCAGACCGGATTTGCATTAGTCCTATTTCAGGTGCAAAGCCTCTTCAATAAAGACCTCTTTCTTTTCTTTCTCTCCCATTTCTCATTTTGTTGATTGAAAGAGAATAAGCGCTATCCATTAAGTAGGGAGGGTTTGCTACAGTGATTCGGGCGGTTGGTGGCCCCTTCGAGAGTTGCGGGTCCTTGCCGCTGCATGAGTGATAGCTCAGGCTCAAAACTCCTCCGACACGAGTCCTAGTCGTTGTGCTGCGGGCCGTTTCCCGGCTACGCTTGCGCGATTTGCACTTCTGATTGGTTTCATCCATCCCCAACCCTAATGAATGGACTATAAAGGGGTCAGTCAAGCGGTTCGGGTTTTCGGTCGCCTACCCCCCCTCATAGTAAATTAGTGGGTGGGGTGGTCAACTTAGAGGGCGCCCGCCTCCTCTTCGTCCTCCTTCCTCTCCCCTTGGTCGAGCTCAAAACCATCGACCCTCGACAACCTGGCGGTTCTTCGGTCTCCGCTTTTGGGGGCGGGAGTGCTTGGTCGCTGGGGTTTCCTTTTCCTCAACCATTTCGGTTGTGTCAGCCCTGAGATTGGTCTAACATTTTGTTATGAGCTGGCTGGACAAAGATGGATTGAAGGTCAGATAGATTTTAGTTCAAGTGGCACAGGACCTTCGATCGACCATAGGGCGTATTCTACCCTTACCGAATTCATTCTATTGAAGCGTAACATAAAAAGCTCTCCTTCTCATCTTGCATTTCTTTGGGAAGTTCCAGAATGTTGTCTGTGGATTTCTAACAAAGGAAAGCCCCCTACCCTAATGCCATTTGATTGATTAAAGTTCCGTGCTGCTCACCACTCCTCGAGGCCAAGGACGGGGTCGAACCGTCATTCCAGGATTTGCAGTCCGATACATTTCCATTATGTTACCTAGCCAAACCCGCCACCTCATGTGCCAAAGTAAAAAGGTTGTTCTTCCTTCTCCGCTCCCTCTTTTTCTACATATGCGGCGGCGGGTTACCAGAGAAGAGGTCAATTCCATCGAGCCTTGGTCGAGCTCAAAACCATCGACCCTTTCTTGTCTTGCCCAAAAACTTTCTTTATTCTCATTGGAGAAAGACTCTCCCGCGGCAAGGTTTTACACATAGGGCCAGCTGCTTTCTTTCTCTCTTCCTCTACTTTATTTGACAGGGGCGGAGAATACCACTCTATCAATAACAAGAAAAAAGTAGCAATTCAGTTTCAAATGGTTTGAGCTTGGAAACAACCTGCTATCTATCGATAGGCGAGAACAGACTGCTATTGACTGCTTCGCCTATCTATTCGGCTTGAAGACATCAGAGGAAGACCATCATCTCTATCCGGGTACGATCATAGCTTCATTCATTCGTTGAACCTGGGGGATAACCATTAGCATTGAGGTCAATCACCACACCACCTCTATCATACATACGACATTACACGAAGCGAGATCAACACACACCTAAAGCGCCTACGTTCCGCTTGCAGCCAATACAACCACAACCTAACTTGCACGAGATTCAAAAACCGAAGCTACTGGTAGTCCCGAGGGGACGGCATCCTCCTATAATAGTTAGCAGTACTGAACAAGCGAGTCATCGGTACGGGGAAAGAAAAGGGACCGTCTTTGAAAAAAAAAAGAGCACTTTTTTTCTTATATGCTTTATTCCTTTTGCACCCTTAGTATAAAAAAAGAGAGGAGCGAAGCAGCTCGACTGAAAGGAGAGGATCGATGTAATTGAGAAAACCATCGACCCTTGCTCGTCGGATAGCTTCTCTGCTCTTACTGCTCAAGGACCTGCGCACGGGACGAAATGCTACCGCTAAATCTCCCATATGAGTAGTTTCACAAGGACATTCATTTGACTTTGACCTTTCTCTTTCGCCTTGAGAGCACATAACATCTAGCGTGTCAAGCGCACATCTTTCTCTTTCTCTCTTGCCGGTTTAGCCTGAACTCGAGTCCCCTTCCTCTCCCCTTGGTCGAGCGTCTTCAAACCTTAAGCCATGTCCATACTAAAAGAGCTAAATCGGATGGTGACTAGATTCATTCCGTAGCACGGGATTCTGTAACAGCAAAAACTCAGACCCGTACTACCGGATCAAAAGGAGATCCCGCATTTAAATCTGAGAAAGAAAGAGAGTCTCTCCCTATAAAGTCTCATCCCACGGGTCTATCTTGACTATCAGAGAGATAGATCACGCCTATAAGCAGTCATTTAGATTAAATACGAGACCACCTTCCTTCCCACAAGCTTGGGCCGATTGGAAGGCTTTGAACAAATCCGAAAGCAAATGATTCAATTAAGACTTCGACGGAAGCAAGGAGGACATATACAAGAAGGGATTGCCCCTTTCTCGAATCAGCTCAAAACCATCGACCCTTAGCACTGGCACTATACAAATAACCCCTACCCCTTGACCCGACTAAGACTGAGACGACCAATAAAGATCTTGATTGCTTTGAGCGTTGGGTAGGTCCAACCCACGTTTGAACAGTTTGAATATCAGGGTTCTTTTGGTAGGTTGGGTATGGTGATTGAGGGAGCGAGAAAGAGACGAATCTTTGCCATTGGAAATGAAATTAAGCAAAGACTCAACTATCCCTACCATAAGTAGTTGATGAGTGTTTTAGCTCCGATCCCTATGGATCGGACCTTTGATCAACCTTAGATCGGCTGACTGGTTTTAAGGAAGGGTTTCGCTTTGACCTTAAGAGTGCCACTGATAGATGGCCGCTCCCGGTTATTCATTCTCTAATGGCGCTGTCCCGCGGAGGCGATTTTTTGTTATAGGAAATGTGTTGTACCATAGATCCTTCGACAGAACCAACCTTAGATGTGACGACACGGCTCAACAAACCATTCATTAAACTCATGCAAGAGCATGCGGTGGTCACATTAATGGACATGCGCTAGCTAAGAGAACTTCTTAGCTTAGGGTACTATTGGCTGGCTTACTATGGGGAAGGGGAGAAGGAGGTTTGAAGACGCTCGACCAAGGGGAGAGGAAGTTTAGTCATTTTCAACAATTTCTTTCTTTGGAGGACAGGGCAAAGACATATGGCTATTTCCGAGCAGTTAACGGATATGGGCTTCGGTAAGCATTCCTTGGGCGAAGAGCAGGAGGTTGGTACTGCGGAGCTGGTAGTAGTGGTGCTTGGTTTACGCTTATCAGTCCCGCGGGAAACTACCTATTAATCACGATGTACCGGCTTCCCGCTCAAGAATAAACCCAGGGCATTGCTTCGAAGTCTTCGACTCCCTTATGGTTCGCCTAGCGGCCGACCTTCTAAATGGAAGGGTGTGACGATTGGCTCAATACTTTCGACAACCTGGTAATAGCACCATAGAGTCTAAGATCTAGATCCAATACGAAGAGCATTTTTGAATACGTAAAAAAAGTAAGGGAAAGTGGGCTAGGGAACCACTATGATTAATCTAAATAAGGCCCCAGGAAGTCTTTTATGACGACAACCTTGCTTTAGGTCGAGCCAAAGAGCGCTCTTACCTTTTCGTTAAGTCAATCGAATCAAAGGGCTACGAGATCTCAGACAGAGAAAGGCGGGACTTTCAAAGATGGTCACAGTCCTCTACTGCAAAGTAGAAAAACTGACAAGGATCATGGTGTAGCATCCCCTCTCTTCTAGTAGCCGCCCTTCCTCCAAGACTTGAATCAGGAATTTCTCTACTATGCTGCCTTTGGCCTTGCGCCTGGTCTTTCTTCGAAATTGCCTTGGCCTGGCCACTCTATTTATTAAGGGCTTGGCTGATCGAGAAAGCGTTCAATCTCCTCCTCGCTTACCTTTCTTGTTCACAGCAAACCATGAAGAGTCGAAAGAGTTCACCGCAGACAGCATAGTAAGAAGAGATGAAACAGTTGCCCAAGAGCTAGCCACCAAGATAAAGCAAAGCGTAGGAGAAGACCTGATTTAGCAACATCAGTGGTCTTACCTATGGAAGATGCCCCCGTGAAGAAGTTTTAGCATTAACAGCAGGCGGTTAAGTAACATAAACCGATGCAGCTCATAGACGATGGGGTAATTCAGTCAGGAA